AAAAAAAATATTGGATTTTTAATGTATTTCATCAATCTAAGTGGAATAAACAAACTGGATTCCTTGTTGGTTAGTCAAATTCCAACGAAAACCACATAATTGAAAGAAATGAAATGTCCGAATTTGAGATTTATATGATCAATAAACTAAGGTTTTGTTGTTATCGACCATGGAATTCGACAGAAGCAATGAGAAATAGATACGAATAAAGCAGGATTAAGGGGGGAAATAAAAAAATAGTATAGAAAAGTTATACAAAGTTATATAAAAATCACTACCCCCCCTTGGTATTTCTTTAATTGAATTTCGTTTGATTAGGTCGAAGTTCCTTAAAAACTTCTGCCTTCTTTAAAATATCCTGAACAGTTCCTGTAGGTTGAGCACCCTTTTCAAGGAAATATAGAATAGCAGGAACATTTAAATAAGTTTGATTCTTCAGTGGATCATAAAAACCCACTTTTCGAAGATCTTTTCCTTCTCTTCGGGATCGAACATCAATTGCAACGATTCGATAGACGGCTCATTGGGATAGATGTAGATGAACAATACCCCCCCTAGAAACGTATAGGAAGTTTTCTCCTCGTACGGCTCGAGAAAAAATGATTTGATTCTAAGTTTTGTCTATGTATGGAATTCTAATAAATGACAAATGAGCCTATAAAATCAATTAGACTATGATTTAAGTCTTTTTTTTTTTTTCTTCTTCCTTCCTGAAAATGAAAAAGAAACCATTCGTACTCATAACTCAAGTTGGATAACTCTCAAATAGCTTAAAGGAAAAAATCTTTAATAAATTTCATTTATTGAGTGGTCTTTACCCCCTTTTGTTTGTCTCGTTTAAAATTCTATTTTGATTCTTCAGTCTGATCCAGTTATTGAGACTATCGAGACAATTAAAAGGGTGTTTCCTTGTTCTGGGATCCTTTATCTTTGTTTTAAATCATTGGGTTTAGACATTACTTCGGTGCTTCTTAATCCTTTCAAAATGGCAGCAACATACCCTTTTTTGTGATTTCTCTTTCTATCAAAGAATCCTACGGACAGTTGATTCCCGCGTGATACACTTTGGATCGAAAACGTTTGATCAATTCCAACAGGTTTTGCTTTTGAATTGGAAACTTGCTCAAATTGGATCCTTTCCATTTCTATCTCGAAGATATATTTACGAAGTTGTTCCAATTTATTGATTGGCATTAACCCTAGATCCTTGCCCCCGAGAAATGAATTAATCCTTTCCACTCGAGCTCCATCGTGGACTATTTACAACCCAACAAAAAGAAAAAAACGAAGGGTTCGAGTGGAACAGAACAAACGATGTCGAGCCAAGAGCACCTTCATTCCTATATAAATATAAAATAGCGGATGTAAAAATCCACAACGGATCTGTCCTTCAAGTCGCACGTTGCTTTCTACCACATCGTTTCAAACGAAGTTTTACCATAACATTCCTCTAATTTGGAACCGGTATGGAATTGATTCAATCATGGAATCATGAATAGTCATTGGTTCAGTTGTACATAGACATCGCGTAATCTATACTTTTTCTTCTATATATGATATGATATGTGTAAAGATTTTTCTGAAGAAGTCTTAGCAAGACACCATCTTTAACATATATATAAAGAAATAGAAATAGATAAACGAATAAATAAGTTCTTTTTGAGTCTGCTACTTCAAGTGACTCAATAGGATAGATTGACCTATTTCCTACTTTTTGAGTACCAAAAATTCAACTTACAAGGAATCATTCAAAATTTTTATTAAAACTATTTCGAATGGAAAAAGGTTCCTATTTAGACATCATTAAAAGATAAGTCTTTTTTTTTTAATTGACCCATCACTGATTTCAAATAGATAAATAGATCACAGAAAAGAAGAAAGAAATCCCATTTTTTTTTCATGAGATGGATAAAAAAACTGATGTAAGGTAAGATTTGAATCTTTATTCTTTTCATCTGATTGCGAAAATCCAAATCGAAAAAATCGAGAGGGGTTTTCGTATCTATCAGATAGACTGAACAATTGTCACTGTTATAGATATTCTATAATACTTAATTTAACTAATTTTAGTTTAAAAAATTTAAGGGATCCCAAACCTTTTTCACAAAAACCGAAAGACTATTGTCATTGAAATAGAACGATACATATAAGCTAAACATTTCCTCATTTTATATGCATTTTGTTTAACATGGGGTTGAGTAATATTTCAATAATCGAATCTTGTCATAAAGTGAATAAAAGGGATAGGATAAATCACCCCTGCCTCAATCCAATCGTTACATAGATTTACAATTCTTCATTATAGCCAAACAAAAAAAATACCTAAATAAAATAAAAAAACGAGATTCAAAGAAAATACATCGATTCCATAACATATAAACATATATAAATATGTTATTTGATCATTTGTTAATGAGATTTGGACAGATACAGATATTTAAATTAATACTGATTATCTCCTATCCACTCCCCTATTCTTTCTATGGGAATGATAGAGCAAAAAAAAAGGAATCCTGATCCGGTATGGGAAATGACTTGTCTAGTTACAAAGACAAACAATAAGTCCAAATTTAGTCAAGCTTTAGTCTAACCCACTAAGAGACTTAGTCCTATTGATTGAATTTAATTAGTATCAAGAACTCGCTCTTGTTTCGAATTCAGAGATCTCGAGAAAAATCTAATTACTAATTAGACTCCCTCATTTACGGGATAAATAATAAGAGATAGGGAATAGAAATTCTTTTGCATCTCGATTCAAAATACATCCATCGTTGAAAATTAAAATAGATATGGGATGGAAAGTTTTTCCAAGTAACTAACTTCCCTAAATATCAAAGGGAATGAACATATGATGAAAAGCCCACCCAACTTTTTTGAATTCAAACTCTTTTGTTTTGATCCATGTTCTCATCTTACCTGATAAAAAATAGATTCAGGTCCAGATGCGTGTCATTTGAACTCGATTCAGTTCAGTTTGTGAAAAAAGATATGATTCATATAAGATATAAAAGAATCACATTCCATCTAAAATTAGACTTTAAACAGAAAGTTGTTCAAGAAAACAATCTTTATTCTCAAATTTTTAAAAAATGGATATGGCTCTGGGACGGAAGGATTCGAACCTCCGAATAGCGGGACCAAAACCCGTTGCCTTACCACTTGGCCACGCCCCATTATCAATTTCTAATCTACACTAAGAAACAATAATATTGTTATTGGTTGTTTGTCAACTCCAGTCCAAATATCTATAGAATAGATTATTACTAGGATTTTAATCCATATAGATATAGAATTCAAATAAATTTATTGATCATTACATATAATTCAATTAAGATATTGTATGAAAGTATGATTTCTTCTATTCTCCTTTGAGAATTGGAGGATTTTTGATTGGGTGGGTTCAAAGAAAAAGAAGGATTTTTTGTATACCTTACTTCCTTTCTTCCTTTTTCCTTATATCAATAACTCAATCAAAATGCAATTATCTCCAAGAACAAAATGTCTGTTATGCTTAATATCTTTAGTTTGATCTGTATTTGTCTTAATTCTGCCCTTTATTCGAGTAGTTTTTTCTTCGGCAAATTGCCCGAAGCCTATGCTTTTTTGAATCCAATCGTAGATGTTATGCCAGTCATACCTGTGTTTTTTTTTCTCTTAGCCTTTGTTTGGCAAGCTGCTGTAAGTTTTCGATGAGATCCTTAATAATATCCTAGAAGATTCATGATTTCTTCGAGAAAAAATTCTCTAACAATTGATAAAATCAGATAAGTTTTAGAGTCTGAACCCTCGATTCACACATTGAAATTCTTGGATAGTCGCCATAAATCCGGCTTACCCCATTTCCTCCTTTTTTGACCCTTTTCCAGTGAAAGACCCTAACCCTATTATATTAATTCTATTAGGGTCTCCCACAATATCGAATTTGGATATGAAAGAAATTTTTGTTAATGAAAAACTCTTATTCCAAATAAATTTCTGACAATTCATTTCTATTTCTAGAAAAACCTCATTTCTTGGTGTCAAAATAGGATATGTGGTAGAAAAATGGAAGATCTATTCTCTTTTTTTTTCCAAAAAAAATCATCTTGGAGATTGTGTAATGCTTACTCTGAAACTCTTCGTTTATACCGTAGTGATATTTTTTGTTTCTCTCTTCATCTTTGGATTCCTATCTAATGATCCAGGACGTAATCCTGGACGTGAAGAATAAAATCCAAAGGGTTTTTCCTTGGTTAATTTTCAAATTTTCTTAGGATTTTTTCTATTCCACACGTTTAACTAAGATTTCAAAAATTTGAAAAATAAATAAATCAAGTCATCAACGGAACCGGAAAGAGAGGGATTCGAACCCTCGGTACGAATAACTCGTACAACGGATTAGCAATCCGACGCTTTAGTCCACTCAGCCATCTCTCCCAATTGAAAAAGAGAATTACTACATTACACATAATGTAAGGAGTCTTTCTTTCTCTATTCTATAGAGATATACAAATCAGGAATTTCTTTTAGATTAGATAAAGGAAGGGCTCGAACAAGCCTATAAATAAAAAAATAAAAATAAAGAAAAAAAAAGAAGACATCTTTGTGTTGATTTTGTTCGAAAGGCCCTTCTTATTCTGATGGCCTGGCCTGGTCAGTACCTAGCCGGGCCCCTTTTTTTGTTCCAACGAATTATAGATAAATAATGATTTATTTGATTTGAAAACAAAAATGCTTGTTATTTATTATATTCAATTGAATATAAAATATTCAAGCAACAACAAAAAGAAGAAAGACTATTTACATTCTTTTTCTATTTGAATTTTAGTTTCATTTTCGGAACTAAAAAGGAAACTATCGATTTTTCCACAATGCATTTTTCTGTTATGATTTTAGTGTTTTTTGTGATCCGTAGCTATCAAAACTTCTTAAGCAAAAGATAAAACTTTAGTTATTTAATTTAAATAAAATGAACCCTCCTTTCAGAATCTCATTAAATTGTAAATCCCCCCCACGAAAAA